TTCCTCTTTGGGTAATAGGTACTGTAGCTGGTATTCTTGTGATCGGTTTAATAGGTATTTTCTTTTATGGTTCATATTCTGGATTGGGTTCATCTCTGTAGTAATCAGATGAATTGAGTTGTAAATTGTAGCCATGAAAGCGTAAGAACTCAACGGGATTCCCTTCTTTGTATGATTTGAGGGGGTAGGTCCCGTTGAGTTCTTAAGAATTAGAATATTTTTCGTCTAAATGGCAAAACCCCATTCCATTTTTCTGATGATGTTTTTGAAAAATGCAGTTGATTGATCCATCCGCCCGTTGCTCGATAGTATCTATCGATACTTTCAAAGTAAAGTTAGAAGAAAGAAGAAATCACTCAATTTCCTAGATGACATACTATCCTCAAATATCAAATAATAATAAAACCTTAGTATTTTTTTGTATCTCATCAAAAATGGAAATTTTTATAAGTTTATTGAAGAAGTTCTATTTACTCAATAAACCTCGCTCTCTTTTGTTTGCCCACTATTCTACTATTCTATTTTATATTAAATAATATAATAATATGTAATATATATATAATATATATATAAAAGTTCTGATATTTTTTTTTTGAAAAATTCAAAACTTAGACTAGTAATCTTTGACGAACAGGATAAAGAATCTTTTTTTTCTTTCGACACAAGAAAGAGATGTGGAAAATTCCTTTTCTTGTGTCGAATACTAGGAAGATGAATAATCGTCCCTATAATTTTGTGTTCCACGCATTTATCCGTTCTATTCCCCGCTTACTTATGTCTAGTATCTAGTCGAATTTTATTCGATTAGAATAGAAAACACTATTAATGTATTTTATGACATTGAAATGTGATAATAGTAACATAATCATACCACCCCAATTTGGATTCAAAAAAAGTAAAAAGTCTTCTTCACAATCTACATACTATGACTAGGAATGCAGTACAAGGAATGAGTATAAAAAAGCAAAAGGCTTTTCATAATATCCATTTTTTATCATAAAGAGTCGTCAAAAATAATTTTGTTATTTTTACGTTATGAGCTCAATGTCGATAAATCCGCGAGTCTATAAATTCATTTCTGACAATTGAACCTTCTCGAACTGTTTCTTTTTAAGAACCAAAAATATTTGTGCCAAAATAACAGATGCCAAGAAGAACAAAAGGCCTTGGACACGTAAGGGATCTTGAAGTACTATTTCTGCATCTCCCTGACCAAATCCGCCCACATTAGGATTACTCGTCAACGGTTGATCCAATTTGATAGATTCGCCTTCTGAAACAAGAAGTTCTGGCCCTGGAGGGATAATATCAACCACTTGACGTCCATCCGATGCATCCGCTATGGTTATTTCGTAACCCCCTTTTTCTTTTCGTATTATTTTACCTACTATACCTGCTGATGTAGCATTATAAACTGTATTGTTACTTTTGCTCCCGTCGGGATAAATCTGACCCCTTCCCCTGTTTCCGCCTACATATATAGGATATTTTAAGAAGTGAACCTCTTTCGTAGTAGCGGGGTCCGGGGAAAGGATAGGAAAGGTTATTTCACTATATTTCTGACCAGGAACGGGGCCTATCACAAGAATATTTTTTTTATTGGGGCGATAGCTCTGAAAAGACAGATTGCCTATCTTTTCTTTTATCTCGGGGGAAATCCGATCAGCAGGAGCTAATTCAAAACCCTCTGGTAAAATAAGAACAGCCCCTACATTCAAAGCACCCTTTTTACCATTAGCAAGAACTTGTTTTAGTTGCATATCATAAGGGATTCGAACAACTGCTTCAAATACAGTATCTGGAAGTACCGTTTGTGGAACTTCAATATCCACGGGCTTATTAGCTAAATGGCAATTGGCACATACAATACGACCAGTCGCTTCTCGCGGATTTTCATAACCCTGCTGTGCAAAAATGGGATATGCACTTGAAATGGATGGCCGAGTTATGATATATATCATGAGCGATACGGAAATGGATCGAGTAATTTGTTCCTTTATCCAAGAAAAAGTCTTTCTAGTTTGCATGGTCCAACCATTGAGCCCAAAAATGTCTACAATAAATTTGGTAGGTCGCTAACCTAGTTCCCTATCTGCAATTCTGCTATTTACTGGAATAATTTTACTGGAATAAAAAATATTAATATATAGAATAAATCTTTGGGATGGGTAGAAAAATAAAGAGTAAGTATGATTTTACATGCTTTGCTTCTGTACAACTACAAAGTAAGAAACGTTAGAATTGAATTGGATTAATATCAGTAGATCCTTTATTTAATCATTCATTGAATGATAAATCACTACAAGTGACGGAGAAACACGATTTAAATAACGAAAAATCCAAAATTTAAATAGAGTATCTAGAATGACTGGAAAAGTAGAAACAAGACCAGATATAATTTGATCATTATGAGCAAATCCAAAATCTTTGTAGACAAAGCCAATCATTAGTTCCCAACCATGGGGCGAATGGAATCCGATACATAAATCTGTTAATAAAAGAATCGAAAAAGCCTTTATTGTGTCACTTAAGTTATATAGGAATTCCTGAGCCCAAGAGTTAAGAATAACAAGTTCTTTATTACCCAAAATTGAATAACCACTTAGAATAACGAAACAGATTATATTTGTCAAGAAGTGCAAAATCGTATGGATATGATCCTCATTGTGTATCTTGATTAATTGGAGCGTTTCTTTGTGGATTCCTATACGAAGGTTTTGTAGATGTGTCTCCGAGTATTCCTTGATCATTTCCTCCAAAAGAAAGATTTCCTCCAATTCTATGAATTTTTCGAGAATATTTTTTTCTTGAATATCATTCAAAAAAATTTCAGATTGCCTAGTATTCCACCAATAAGTAACCCAAGATTCCAGACTTTTATTAAATGAGAGAGAAATCCACCAGGGCAAAAATACTACAGATGCAAGATATAAAAGAGGGTTGAATGCTTTCTTTTTTGACATTTTTTCATTTCGTCTATGAATTTTTAATGAACCGACCTCATTAGTTGACTCTACGCCATCCAATATTTCTCTCATGCATGAGTTCTATTACAAAGTATCGAACTTATGAATCTATTCACTGTTTTGTTTTGTGGTTGTTACGTTACGTATACGTCTTCTTTGACTAGAAAGAATGAGCGTTATGAAGAAACTTCAGTTAAGTTATGGTATAGAAAAGGGGGACTCTTTAGTTTTTCTTTACTGCTGAGAAAGCATTCACTCTCTCAGCTCATTTCTCAAAATACTTCAATCGGTACACGCAAGAAATAGGCCAATTCGGCAGCTTTTTGTTCGATTTCCCGTGGAGTAACATTCTCATCAGTACGAGTCAAGGGAATGGCCCCCTGGCCTCTGATATCCATATAAAGGACACGGCGAGCATAAATACCTTCTTTAACTTCTATTCTGACGGACTGAATATCCTTTATAGGGAATCGGAGGAAGATGCGACGATTTTTTCCAGGGAATCCCCAACGAAAAATACACACCATTCCTTCTTTTCTATCGAATCGATCATAACCACCCCCTACATGCCACGAAATTGTGCACCACAAATAGGAGCTAATAAAGAGACCCGCGATCCCATAGAAAGACATCACAATCCCTTGTGGAAAAAAAAGGATTTGCTGAGACGGAAATAAAGATATCAAGTTTCTCCCAAGATAACTGGAAGTTCCAACCAATAAGAATCCTAATGAACCTAAAAAAAGGATAATGGCCCAGCAGAAATTACTTGTTTTTCGCGACCCCGTTATAGGTTGTATCCATATATGTTCTGATCGACAACTCATACTTGATCTGGTTTCGTTTTATTGGAATTGAGAGAATACCCTAGACTTTACTCTTTTTGTTTCCGAAGTAACTCTCATCAACTAGTACTAGTTTGATGTGAACCTTTAAGAGTAATTTATCAAATTGGTTAGATCTAAAATAAAAAAAAAAAATACCCTTCGTATGATCCCATCAATATACATATATCAATATACATATAGATGTACCGATTTTACAGTTCAGCCATCCGGCGATCCTGAGATTTTTTCAAATAGATAGAATTCCTTTACCCCCATATCATCTTTCTACAGGCCAAAGAGCCCCTTTTCGACGGAAACGCCGCATGTTATACCTTCTTTTCTTACACTAAATAGGTATCTGCGTTATGATACAAGTCTTAGTTTTGAAAAAAAAAAAATGGATCAGAGTTGGGCCCATCAGATCTAAACAGTCTTATTTTTTTGAACATGAAGAAATAAAGAAGCCATTGCCATTGCCGGAAATACTAAGCCTACTAAAGGCACCAAAACAGAGGGAAAGTCGAAAGTTGTCATATAAAGGATACCTCAATTTACTATTTGTACCTGTTATTATTTATATTAATATTATAAATATTAATATTATAAAGATAAAGATTAGTATAAATCTAAGTATATATCTAAGTGAGTATAGAAGGTACAAAAGCATATATCATATCTATAGTTTCTATATTCTAGAATTCTATATTTGGATTATATATACATATTTTTATTTTCCTAGAATTTAACGAAAATAAGAATTCACTATTTTTCTTGTTGATAGAGGCCTCTTAACTGAATTAGTAATCAAGAATATAGATAAAAAGGAGTTATCCACAACTTTTGATTTCTTTTTACAATTTAGATCTTATGTCAACAAAGAAACCCCATTCATATTCGTTTTACTTGGATTCTGATAAACTAACTATTTGTTTGCTACAAATAAAAAAGGAACTTAATGCTCTATTGAATTTTGATTCAAAGGAAAGAAAGCGTGGAGCTGAAATAACTCACTCAGAACGCTTTTTAAAGGATTACGTGGTACGATTAGATCGAATAAGCCCTTCTGGAATAAATATTCAGCCGCCTGTGAACCTTCAGGTACTGTTTTATTCAATGTTTGTTCAATTACTCTTTTACCCGCAAATGCAATATAGGCATTGGGTTCGGCAATAATGATATCTCCCAACATACCAAAACTCGCAGTTAC